CGTGGCATTCATTTGAAAACTTTCATAATCCCTTCCCGAACCAAACATGAATTTTTCAATTCATTTGGCTCTCATGCTCAATTACGTCATGGTCACTGCCCATATCTTGTTATGACTGTAATGAGCCTATCCTCTTTTCTCTATTCAGATTCACACCCCTCAAAAATTGAAAAACGGATTACGAATACTAATTCAAGATCATAATAAAATTTGGAGGACTCTTCTGACCAAATAAAAAAAATCCGAAATTGTCAGCAAAGTTGCTTTTTTTTAGTGAAATTCAAAGAATTCGTTTCACTTTTTACATTATATATTACATAGGTCATCGATTTGGCATTTGATAAGATAATATAGAAAAAAATTGAATGTGACCCGCAATACAAAAAAGGTTTCAAATAATTTTCTCGACATGAGCGTTCTATATCGAACAAAAAATTTCAACTAGTCTTTCATTTCAAATTTCAAATCACGCTAGTAGTAGAAAGAATACCATGCTATGTTTGGACTTCAAAAGGTTCGCTTTAACCATATAATTAATCCCGCATTATTGGTTGATTGAGAATCAAAGAAAAGCGGATTTACCAAAAAATTACGAAATGCTACGTTTCTTAAATAGTTTCAATATCATTTTTTTTTTTTGAATTGAAAAAATTCAACGAATTTCCAAATTCATAAGTAATTCGCGAGATCATGCACCTTTTACTTTCAATTTTAGTTACAAAACTAATAGTGAAAGTTCAAATGAAAATAATGAAAAAAAAAAGTGCAGCTGGCCAGTCCAGCCTATTCTTGAAATAAACAACTCGCACACACTCCCTTTCCAAAAAAGATCAATACACCAAATACTACACTTAGATTTATTGGATTTGTTGCTAAAATATCGGTATTAAACCCAAAACTCCCAGCCATGGGCCATTGGCCCAAGGAAAGGAAAGAATCGGTTAGATTTTTCATACAATCTCCTCTCTGTTTTTTACAGATAGATAAACAAGAATAGCTTTTTTTTCTTTTTTTGTATCACTTCTCTTATATATACTTCTATATATTCTTCTATTCGATTTCTATAAATTTCTTATATCAATAGAATTTCAATAACGATTGTCTACTTATTTTGATTTGCATTTCCCTCTCTCTTTCTCTCTCTCGATATAGCGAAAAAAAAAATAAAGTTTATGGATTTTTTCAATTCAAAATTCCTAATCCTAATAAAAAGAATACTTATTAGTATTTTCGAATTAGCTAGCAAATTTCAAGTTTCATATTCATTTCAGAATATTTCGTTGTTGGAAGACTCCTTAAGTTTCAATTTCTAAGAACGGGAAGGAAGAAAGCGGATCGGTATGCGAATTACTCATCCGTAAATCTTTCCTTCCCGGGCAGGGAGTCGTGCCCCCACATGTAGGAGTGAATTATTGATATAATTTCAAAAAGCAAGTGAAATAAATTCAAAAAATAAGTCAAAATTTTCTATATCTATCTATATCTATTTGTAATTGTTTAAGTGTTTAAGACAAGATTAAACAAACGGATTCGCAAATAACAGCGCTAAAGCGACAACCAATCCATAAATTGTTAATGCTTCCATAAAAGCCAGACTAAGTAATAAAGTACCTCGTATTTTTCCCTCCGCCTCGGGCTGTCTTGCGATCCCCTCTACAGCTTGGCCCGCAGCAGTCCCTTGGCCAACCCCAGGTCCAATAGAAGCAAGTCCGACAGCTAACCCAGCAGCAATAACGGAAGCGGCAGAAATCAGTGGATTCATGATAAATTGAATTTCTCAAAAAAAAAAAAAAATGGTTAATGATACAATCATTCAATGAATTCTAGATGAATTATTCCATCACTCAGTTTCATCCAATCAAAGTAACTAAAAATAAAAACGAAGTAATAGAATAATATTCTTGAATCATCAGAACTGATTCTCTATCGCTTTTTGAAGTTGCGATTCTTCGGAATCCAAAACCAAAGACGTCTATTGGAATCCCTATTGAAATTCATAGTATTAGTAGGGTCTTAGATAGTTTTAGGTCATATATAACTATTCAATATCTAATATCCCATATACATGTGTTTCTTACAGAATGTAAACCAACTTAGTTGGATCTTAGATCCAGTCGAATTCTTGTTGAACGAGAAAAGCTCCCCAGCTGAATTCGATATCGATAATAGTTGGATTCTAGGTACACAATTTTGAACTGGCTAATCTCTTTTTTTGAATCGCGTTTTTTAATTCTTCTCTTGCTGTATGATTATTCCGCATGGGTCGAAGTTACCTAGAAAAATAGAAAAATGGGTTTGGTTAAGGCGAATCATTTCATAGAAATTTTCATTAGTATTTTATTCTATTTTCTTTTTTTTTTTCTTCGTTTTTATTCAATTTATTTGAAAATCAAATAATAGATATAAACAGGACATTTATTTTAGGAAACTGATCCTCTTTCGTTTTTTTTTTTTAGAAGCTCCACTAAATATTTGATTTTAATGGAACCTTTTTTCCTATTACGGTATATTCTAACTGCCTTAACTTAATTCGTTATCCTTTATTAGTTATCTATTTTGATGTTCCCCAAGTAGATTATCGTGAGTTCCACTATTATTTTGGTCGAAATTTTAAAAACAACTATTTATAAGTGAAGTCAATGATGACCCTCCATGGATTCTCCTATATAAGCGGCGGCTAAAGTTGCAAAAATAAGAGCTTGAATACCACTGGTAAATAATCCAAGGAACATGACAGGTATAGGAACTACTGAAGGTACTAAAGAAACAAGAACAACAACTACTAATTCATCGGCTAAAATATTTCCGAAAAGGCGAAAACTAAGTGATAGGGGTTTTGTAAAATCTTCCAAGATGTTAATGGGTAAAAGGATTGGAGTAGGTTGAATGTATTTACTGAAATAACCTAATCCTTTTTTGCTAAGACCCGCATAGAAATAGGCTACGGAGGTGAGTAAAGCTAAAGCAACAGTAGTATTTATATCATTCGTGGGTGCGGCTAATTCTCCGTGGGGTAACTGTATGATTTTCCATGGTAAAAGAGCCCCTGACCAATTACAAACAAAAATAAATAGGAACATAGTTCCTATAAAAGGAACCCATGGACCATATTCTTCTCCAATCTGGGTTTGGCTCACGTCTCGAATGAATTCAAGGACATATTCGAAGAAATTCTGCCCGTCATTCGGAATGGTTTGTGGATTCCGAACAGCTATACTGGCTGAAACTAATAAGATAGCAATTACAACCCAAGAAGTAATAAGTACTTGACCATGGACTTGAAAACCTCCTATTTGCCAATATAAATGTTGGCCTACTTCTACACCTGATATTTCGTATAACACTTTGAATGTGTTGGTGGAACATGAGAGAACATTCATATTACCCTCTGACAGAAATGGAAATTCCAGGAAATTATTTTAATTCAACCATCTTTTTTTCTACTTGCTTATTTGAATTTTTTGATACGAACTAATAACATAATATCCCTACTCATTTTTATCTCATTTATATAATCAAATTCAAGAATAGTAAACGATTCGATAAATTTCTGGAGGGTTGCCAAAAACAAAATGTCTATCTTATTATTAATTACGTATTTCGTATATAGCTAGAACGACCCTCACAAATTGCAAATACTAATTTGTTAAGAATTAATCGGATTGAAGCTATAGCGTCATCATTTGATGGAATTGAAATATCTGCCAGGTCGGGATCACAATTTGTATCGATTAAACAAATTGTTGGAATTCCCAAAGTGATACATTCTCGAAGAGCTGTATATTCCTCTTGCTGATCAATGATAATTATAATATCGGGTAACCCCGTCATATATTTAATCCCACCCAGATATGTTTGCAAATGGGATAATTGTCTCTTGAACATAGCTGCGTCTCTTTTTTTTGGAAGACAGTAGAAGTTTCCTGTCTTTTGTTCGATTCTCAAGTCCCTGAACTTATGAAGTCTCGTTTCTGTAGTGGACCAATTGGTTAACATGCCACCGAGCCATTTTTTATTAACATAATGACACCGAGCCCTTATTGCAGCCCGCGCTACTAAATCGGCTGCTTTAGTTTTTGTACCAACAATTAAAAACTCTTTTCCCTTACTTGCTGCATCAAAAACTAAATCACAAGCTTCTGATAAAAAACGCGCAGTTTTAGTAAGATTTGTGATATGAATACCTTTACGCTTGGTAGAAATATACGGCGACATCCTCGGATTCCATTTCCTAGTCCCATGACCAAAATGAACTCCGGCTCCCATCATCTCTTCCAAATTTATGTTCCAATATCTTCTTGTCATTTTTTCCCACACTTCCTCTTTCTTTTTTGTTTCAAAAAAAGTGACGAGGTTGTCTTGAACTAAATAATTGTTCCGACGGAACCTTTTCTTCTATCGTAGATTGGACGTCTCAATGTCAATACACAATCCAAACTGCTAACCTCTATTCATTATTATCTGAATTTAGTATCGGAATTTCCATTACCCCCTCAAGACCATATAGAAAGAGTCTTGCAAATGGAAATTGAATGCCAAAACGCAAGAAAGAATACACTTTGTTTAGGACTCATTAAATGATATATGATATAAATCATTCCTCAGGGAAATTCTTAAGAATCAAATAAGCCCGCGTGGTGGAACAAAATATCGTGTCTTTCCCCCGTTAAAAAGATCTGCTTTTTACTTTTCAAAGGAATGTGTTGCCGCAGTAATCTTTTAAATCCGGTCCCAACGGGGATCATCCCACCTATAACAACGTTCTCTTTTAGACCTTTCAACCAATCGATACGACCACGAAGAGCTGCTTTGGCTAAAACTCGAGCAGTTTCTTGAAAACTCGCTTCCGATATGAAACTTTGAGTATTCAAAGAGGCTCTTGTTATTCCCAATAGGATAGCGCGGTACCAGATCGATTCTTCTAAAGCGCGCCCTGTTCGTTCCGCTCGCAACAATCCAATTAGTTCTCCCGGTAAAAAAACATTAGACATTCCATCCTCGGAAACCAACACTTTTGATGTTATTTGGCGTACAATGATCTCTATGTGCCTATTATGAATTTGCACCCCTTGGGATCGATAAACCTTTTGTATCTTATTAACCAACGATATACGACTTTGCACTATAGTCAGCTCAGTCCCAATCAAGAATCCCCAAGGAATTCCAAGAATTTGTGGTATATACGTGTTCCAACCCACAATTCTTTTTTGTAGGTTCATTGATATTGAATCAATTGAACGCACTTCTAAGACCTGTTCCACTTTTGGAAGACCTTGCGTTATATCACCGGATCTCGATTTTTCATATATAAATGTAACTAATGTATCTCCTTCGTAAAAGATTTCTCCATAATGTCCATGAACAGTTGCTCCCGGAGTGGCCAAATAAGGTTTAGCCAATCTTATTACTACAGAGTCACCTTGAATAAGCAAAACTTGACCCGATTTGAAAGGGGGTCCTTTTTTGGCTATATATCCATTTTGACAAATAAACTCACCGAGACTAATTATTGTGGGGCGTTCTTCCCAATAATTAGAACAATAACTTTGATGGCGAAAATACCAATTCAAATTGAATAAATTGAAAACGATTTTATCGTACGGATCACGATTTGAAATTATCCCATTTTCATCCATTAAATAATATTTAAGCACTTGAAAAGTCGGTTTTAAATTTTCAAATTGAGGATATTTAGTTATTAAGATCGGATTATGAGTTAGTAAATAATAAAAGGAATCAAAATTCAAAAAATGAAACACCGTTCCTAACGGTCCGATCGAATTCCTAATTTGAATTATAGGATCTGTTGAAATGAATTCTTTTTTTACATTGAGATTGAGATATTTTATATCGTTGAATAGGTCCATTCTGAAACAATTCGATGATGATAAAATCATCAAGGAAGGGTATTCCTTATTGTTATTTAACAATGTGCGAATTGTTCCGTGATTTTGGGGGTTAAGTGATTGTTTCATTTTTCTCTTTTTATAAATATAAATGGAATAAAAAGGATTGATGTTGGTATGATCTGATACCTTATCGGAACTGAATCCTAAACCTGAGAGATCAGTTCTTTTTTTGCGATACGAAATAGCGGATTTGACTAAGTTGATTATTAGGAAAGCTCGAACCAAACCATTTGTACTTACTTCAATAAAAGAAGTACGGACCTCCTCGATCGAAGAACTTTTTATGCCTTGGTCCCAATTCAAAATGAAACAAGTCCGAATTAGTTGAATACTGGTATCAGAAATTCCTTGAATGGGTTTGGCATTTCCATAAACAATATAATTGACAACTCTAAGTTGCATATTATCCCTTTCTTGTAAAAAATTCGGAGGGAAGAGTGTTGGTAAATTTAGACCATCTGATATCTCATATGTCACTACCGGGCGAACTAAAACAAAATACTTTTTCTTAGTAGATGTGATCCGTTGGACATAGATCCAAGTTTTCCATTTCTTTGAGTCCGTAAAAGTGATGTTTACTTTTCCTGGAGGTATCAAGATCCCGCTGTGTCGGGATATCTTATCGGTCTCCCCCGGAAAATGAATATCTCCTGAAAAGATTTTTAGTTCAATTCTCGTTTTTTTTCTCTCCATTCGGACTAATCCGCCCACGTGGCTTCTTGTATTTCTATTGAAAACAATTCGTGTATCTATTCCAATGAGACTATTATTTCGTATCATTATCAAAGAAGATTCAGGTAAACTATGCACTTCTTCGGGAATGAAAAAAAATGGATCTAGTCTCATTTGGTATTTTGACTTCAATTCTTTTATTGGTCGAGACTCAAAAAAATCCTCTTTTTTAACGAGTGAATGCACGCCCAGAGTCCCGTATTTAGTAATTCCCGAACTCTTTCTTCTGTATCGAGGATCATCGAAATAAGCAAAAATACTATTATTTCTAGGGAAAATACCATTTATTGGTAGTTCAATCGAGATACCGGAATGAGGCATTAACTCTTTCTTTCGTTCTTGAATCGATTGGATTGGAACGAGAAATCTATTTACTCGCCTTTTCACCAATAAATGAGAATTACCATGTAAAATCGTCAGATTCCAACGAACGGGTTCTGAATAATTAGGAATCTTGTCTTCTGTTTTTTGACCAGAAAAATATGAACGAAGTAATTTGTATCTTCGTGGATCATTATTCATTGAGAGAGTTGAAATTGGCCCTCGTTCTACAGAAAGGGACGAAATATTCATTTGATCTTGATCCTTGTGCGGTGAAAAGGGGACTGCACTGAATCTCCACGAACCTCCTGATAATATCCAGAAATGACTTGTTTTTGGTAAAAGATGAACATTACTATATGTAAATGTGGGTGTGTGGTACACAGCATTACTCCAGTGCATTTCTCCCTCTGAGTCCGAATAAATATGTTTTCGAACTCTCTCTTTCAAATTCAAAGTGTATGGTACCTCGCGAATCTCAGCAATTACTTGTTCTGCTTCGACATATTGATTATTTTGAACCAAAAGAAAACTTTTAGGTGGAATAGTTACATGATGGAGAATCTCCTCACTCTGAATAGTGACATATAAGGCTATAGAACATATAAAAGCAGGATGCCCGTGACGCGTACGCGTGGGATGAACGAAATCTTCATTAAATTGGATTTTTCCATTCGACGGAGCTCGTACATGTTCTGCAGTACCGCCTGTGAAGACTCCTCCAGTATGAAAAGTTCTTAATGTTAGTTGAGTCCCCGGTTCTCCAATGGATTGCCCCGCAATAATACCTACAGCTTCTCCCAACTCGACCAGGTCGCCATGAGTGGGACTCCTCCCGTAACATAATTGGCAGATCCAAGATGTACTCCTACAAGTAAAAGGAGTTCGAATCAAAATTCGTTGAGTTTGAAAGGTTATGAATTGATGGACAAGCCCAAATCCAATATCTTGATTTCGGATGGCGATGCAACGTGAGCCCATATATATATCCTCTGCTAATACACGACCAACTAATGTTTGAATAAAAATTCTTTCGAACTCGGGAATTATCCCATTTCGAGGACTTACGGCAACCCCTCGAGCGGTTCCACAATCCGTTCGACGTACAACAATGTGTTGAACTACTTCAACAAGTCGGCGCGTAAGATATCCCGCATCCGAGGTTCGTACAGCCGTATCCACAACCCCTTTTCGGGCTCCGTAGCACGAAATGATATATTCTGTTAAAGACAGCCCTTCGCGTAAATTACTTTGGATAGGTAAATCAATCATTTGTCCTTGAGGATCTGACATTAATCCCCTCATACCTACTAATTGGTGCACTTGAGATGCATTTCCTCTAGCTCCCGAGAAAGACATTATATGGACTGGATTAAGTGAATCTGTCATCCGAAAATTAGGATTCATTTCTTGTCGCAAATATTCACTTGTAGCATACCACACCTCAATAGATTGGCGTAATTTTTCTATTGCGTGCACATTCCCATAATGATGGTGTTGTTCTAAAATGAAACTATGTTCTTCAGCATCTTGTACTAACGATCCCTTAGAAGGGATCGTTAAAAGATCATCAATCCCTAATGAAATGGATGTAGCAGTGGCTTGCTGGAAACCCAGAGTTTTGACTTGATCCAGAATGTGTGATGTATATGCCATTCCGAAGTGATCTATTAATTTGCTAATAAGTTTTTTAATAGCAGTTCCATCTATTATTTTATTGTGAAAGACTAGATTGACTCGTTCTGCCATAAGTCCCTCCATATTCTGCTGATTGGGATTCGACAATGAGTTTGAGTCAATGATTTGAAAACTTCCCTTTATCAAGATTAATACCGATAGAAAGTCAGAGGAAGTAGAGTACTAGTAGAAACATAAAGATCAAACTTCACGCCAGTGTTACAAAATCACTTAATTGAGATGCCATATGATTAGTGACCAGACGAGCAGGCTCGACAAAACCCTTGTAGGGCTTCTTCGATTTCTCGAAAAAGAGAAATATGACCAATAGTTGTTCGAATATATATACAAAGAATTTCTTTTTTTATACTTCTTACTAAAAACGAGTGTTCATAAATCTCCTGACAAGTACCCCCTGATTCATAGTGAATCTCGATGGGACCTTCTTTTGAAGCAATAATGCGTTGATCGAGTCGCCAGCGGAGCCAAAAAGGACTATCTAAATTGAGTCTTTTCTGGCGATAAGCTCCAATTGCATTATAGGAATTCCAAAAAAAAGGTTCTTTTTGTTTCTTAGACTGATGATTATTATCATCATTTCTTTCATTTTGATACGTTCTTCGATTCCATGGATTATACCTATTTCTACAAATACCTCGGCGATTCCCAATGGTTAATACATATAAACCGATAAGCATATCTTGGGTTGGTACGGAAATAGGATCCCCAATAGCTGGAGACAATAGATTCATATGCGAAAACATAAGTAAATGGGCCTCTGCTTGAGCCTCCAAAGATAAGGGTACATGAACAGCCATTTGATCCCCATCAAAGTCTGCATTGAATCCCTTACGAACTAATGGATGTAAACAAACCGCCCGTCCTTCGACTAAAATGGGTTGAAATGCCTGTATGCCTAATCTATGCAAAGTGGGCGCTCTATTCAGCAATACAGGGTGCCCCTGCATAACTTCCTGCAATATTTCCCATACAATTGTATCTTTTTCCCGAATTTGACTCTTAGCAACGCCTATGTTGGAAGCAAGATGTTGTCTAATTAGTCCCCGAATTACAAATGTCTGGAAAAGCTCTATTGCTATTTCCCGAGGCAATCCACATCGATGGAGTGGAAGTGAGGGTCCTACAACAATGACAGAACGACCCGAATAATCAACCCGTTTGCCAAGCATAGTCTCGCGAAATCTTCCCTCTTTTCCTTCAATTACATCAGAAAATGACTTGTAAACCTTATTATGACCATCCCTGATTGGCTGTCCGCGAATTCCATTATCAAGAAGCGTATCTACGGCTTCTTGTACCAATTTCTCTTGACACATTACTAATTCCCCCGGTGTAGATCTATTTGTTGTTAATAGATCGGTAAGCGTATTGTTTCGATAGATGACTCTTCTATAGAGTTCATTAATATCCGAGCTCATTAGCTTCCCCCCATCTATCTGAATGATGGGTCGTAATTCAGGAGGAAGAACTGGTAGTAAACATAAAACCATCCATTCGGGTTCGATATTTGTTCGAATAAAGTGTTTAGCTAATTCTACGCGTCTAATTAAAAAATCCCTTCTTCTTCCAATTTTGCGATCTTCCCATTCATTACCCGTGCTTCTTTCTTGGCCTAATTCCTTCCATTCTACTAATGAATAATCTAGAATGCTTTGCAAATCTATATCGGCTAATTGTTCTCGTATCGCACCTGCTCCAGTACAAATTTCTCGATTTCGAAATATATCGAAACCATGAGTAGTAAAAAAAACTGGGATGCTGTATTTCCAGGATTGTATTTCATATTCGAATAACCCTCGTAATCGTAAGAAAGTAGGTTTTTTAGCTATAGGCCTAGCAAAAGAAAAATTGGGATAGGATTCTCCCCCCCTTTCAAATCGGACGTGAAAATTTCTTTTCGTCCGGCTCAAGTAGTTAGAGAACCAAATAAACAAAAAAAGAGGTTTTGTTTTTACTTTCGAATTTTCGAAAAATCTCCTCGAATCTACTCCTTACTCAAGTTAGTAGTAAAGACCAAGTAACATTTCATTGATTCATTCTCATTTTTTTTTTCTAGTTTTTTCATTTTTTATTTAATTCAAAATAAACGAGACTATGTCCATATAAATAAATGAAATAGGAAATTCTTGAGTAGTCTACTTCCCCTCGAACGCGGAATCCCCTTAAGGGTTGCAATTCAAAAGGGATTTCCTTGTCCATGTACTCCTCCATTTGATTCGATCTTTTAGGTCCTGACATCGCCTCGACGATTATGTTAAGATGTTCTTAAAGCCTATATGCGATGGATAGACTCCTGCAACCATGCATATTTACCCACTGAGAAACAGAATTCAATTTCACAAATTAAGGAAGTCTTTTTTCACGAGGTACAACTCAAAATTACTCATTTTTGACTACTGAATCGACCATAGACCAACTCCCCGCTCTTTTTTTGTTAATATTTTATACACCCATAATTCTGAGCTTCACGTTACTCCTTTCACGAGACATGTCAGATTGGGGACATCCCCACTAACTGGGAAGACAGTGTATCATTTTGAATCTGTAAAATTAGAATTTCGATCAAATCACACATCGCAGTATACAAGGCCTTCCAATTCTTTAAGAGGTTTATCTAAAAGATTCGCGATATAACTAGGTAGACGTTTCAAATACCACACATGGGTTACTAGACAAGCCAGTTTGATATATCCCATTTGATATCTTCGAATACGAGAATCCGCAAATTCAACTCCGCATTGTTCACAAAATCTCTGGTCCTCTTTTTCATCTCTGATTACTCGATAATTTCCACAAGCACAAATTCCACTTTTTATAGGACCAAAAATTCTTTCACAAAACAATCCATCCTTTTCGGGTTTATTGGTTTTATAATGAAAAGTATAGGGTTTTGTTACCTCTCCAACGATCTCGCCATTAGGGAGGATTTTGTTAGCCCAAGCACTTATCTTTTGAGGCGAAACTGATTCAATTCGGAGTTGTTGATGTTTATACCGATCGATCATAGAATAAAAATTCCGATTCGTCGTTTCGATTAAGCTTCCTTTCTATTAATCTGTAAATTTTTATCAGATACAAGGCAATGATTCAGTTCCAGAGCCAAAGAGCGTAGTTCTCGAACGAGCAATCGAAAAGATTCTGGAGCATCCGCAGGTTTAGGTATTGTTCCTCCAATCATCGTAATACCAAGGACTTCTTGACGAGCTCGAATATGATCCGATTTATAAGTAAGCATCTCTTGTAAAATATAAGCAACGCCAAATCCCTCTAGCGCCCAAACCTCCATTTCTCCTACCCGTTGTCCACCTTGCTTAGCCCGTCCTCTAAGGGGTTGTTGTGTAACAAGTGCATAATGTCCACTCGAACGCCCATGTATTTTATCATCAACTTGATGAATTAATTTCAAGATATAAGGCTTTCCTAGTAAAACAGGTTGTTCAAAAGGATCTCCCGTTCTGCCATCAAATATTCGGCTTTTTCCGGGATACTCCGGTTCAAATACCCATGGATTCGCTGTTTGCTTACTAGCTTCATATAATTGCGAAAACACTAGTTTTCTCGAAGCCTCTTGTTCATATCTCTCATCAAAAGGTGCTATTCGATAATGTCTATCTAGCAGATCCCCCGCTAATCCGAGCGAGCATTCAAATATCTGTCCTACATTCATTCGTGAGGGCACTCCTAATGGATTGAAAACCATATCAATAGGTCTTCCATCTTGCAAATAAGGCATATCTTGTCGAGGTAAAATTTTGGAAATAATACCTTTATTCCCATGTCTTCCAGCTACCTTATCACCTACTTTGATTTCACGTTTCTGTAAAATATATACACGAATAG